GTATCGGGCTGGAACAACCTGCTCTTCCGGAATATCCCGACTCAACGCCAAAGAATTTCCTGTCGCTAACATATAGTATTCATCTCTACCTGGCGATAAATAAAGCAGTCGTAACCCTGTTGATCTTTCTGCAATTTCATAAAACGGGCTTTCTAGAGATCCCCAATGACCCATCCTCACATGAATTGCTAAGGATCCAATAAGTCCAACATTGATTCCCTCCGATGTGTCAATTGGGCAAATACGACCATAGTGACTAGGATGGATATCTCGTATCCGAAAACTAGCAGTTCGTCCTGTCAGTCCTCCGGGACCTAAATAACTCAATTTTCGTCCATGAACTATTTGTGTCAATGGATTTGTTCGATCTAAAACTTGAGATAAGGGGTGTAAACCAAAAAAAGATTCATAAGTGGTTGTTAATGCAGTTGAGGTTACCAAATTCTGAGGAGTTGGTATTAATTTATGGCGAACGGCTCCACATATAGTTGCTCGAACCACATTTTCTAAACGAACCAGAGATAATCCGAATTGATCTTGTAAAAGATCCGCTACAGAACGAATGCGCTTATTTTTCAAATGATTCATATCGTCAAGTGTACCCATTCCAAATTGGAGTCCGATCAAATAATCGGCGGCTGCCAATAGGTCTCGTGGTAACAAAAATCTATTATTCTGGGGTATATCAAGGTTCAACCTTCGGTTCATATTTCGTCGACCAATCCTTCCTAATTCACATCTTTGTTGAAAGAACTTCTTTTGTAATTCCTTACATAAGGATTCAGAAAATACCGGATCCCCGCCGACACAAGCAAATTGTTGATAAAACTCCAAAATGGCATTTTCTTTTGATCCCATTTTTTTTCTCTCCTTATCGTTCAGAAAAGACAAAAAAATTTCAGGATAATAAACATTGTCTAGAATTTCTCTTAGATTCGAACCCATAGCTGATGATAGAACTAGAATAGATATTTTTTGTTTCCTACTCACGCGAGCCCATATTCTTGCTTTTCTATCAATCTCTAATTCTGATCTTCCTCCCCAATCTGATATTATGGTGCCGGTATAGACCAAAATCCCATTATGGTCCAATTCTGACCGGTAATAAATACCGGGACTTTGCAGTATTTGATTGATTACAATTCGATATATTCCATTTATTATAAAGGTTCCCAGGGAATTCATTAGAGGAATGTTTCCAATCAAAATAGTTTGTTCTTGCATATCCTTACGGGTTTTCCAAATTAATCCTGCGGATACATATAATTCCGAAGAATAGGTGAGTGATTCATGCACAGCATTTCTTTCCTTTATCAATGGTTCTACCAATTGATATCTTTCCATAAATAATTGAAATTCGATTTCTTGATCTGTATCTTCTATTTTTGGAAACTTAGAAAGTTCTTCTGTCAAACCCTGATCAATGAACCTACAAAATCCTTCAAATTGGATCTGATTAAATCCAGGTATTGTAGACATTCCCTCATTTGCACCCCCCAGCATTTTGCATTTCCCATTTCTAAAAAAATCCCATTCTATTATATTCTATTATTAAGTAGTAAGCACATTCTTCATCGAATTAGATCGACGATCTAGCACTGATGGAATTTCTATTCTGTTCTGTTTACTGAATCACATGAAATTTTACCCAACTGCCTATATTGGCATGAAATGTACCAACTACATATGAACGCAGGAATAAAGAGAATTTTCTACTTAAATGGAAAGTTTTGAGAGATCCAAACAGAAAGGAATTGAGAAAATAGTCCTCGAAATAGAATTCTGTTACTTAGACTTATTAAGATATTAATAAATAGTAAGAAAGTCGTAGGATTTTGGATAGAATAGCCTTAATAAAATTATTCAAATTCTACCATTATTAGGATATTACATATTCGAATTTGAGAAAAATAGTTGGGTTGGATAGATATAGCCCTTCACAGCGTTTGCTTATGTTAGGGATTGCATTGGGAAAAAACGATTCGTAGAGAAGAGATATTTTTGTAGCTTTACTTTTTTTGATTTTTTTGAGTAGAAGACGGTTTGCATTTAGTAAACACACAGATAGCTCGACTACCCAACTTCTCTTTTATTTTTTATTTTATTTTGGGACAACCTGGGGTCGTGCTTCTCATAAGATAATTTCTATGAAAAAAAAATAGGGAATTCCAAATTCAAGTGAGATAGGATAATTTTATGACAATTCCCTATCGATAACATATCTAAATCCTATATCTCTGTGTAACAATTTTTGTTCTGGGGTTTACATATACTCATCTATTTTGTTATAATGGAAATGGAGAAGGGTTTTTTGATGGAAAAAATAAAGACTAATTAGTTCTATCTCAGTTTGTATTTTTTATTTTTATGTCATTAGTAAAACACAAATTGGCGATTCAAATCCCAGGATTGTTCATGAATTCAAAGTAAGGGGAAATAGTTAATGGTTCCAATTTGTCGACTGAAAATTCACAATGCTAATTGTCTCATTTTTCTATTGAAAAATCAAAGGTGGATTTTCAGATATGAGATAATCAATTGAGGGCGTGGATCAAATACAAAAGTGCAAGAGGGGTGTTTGCTTTAGGAAAAGTATTAAGGAAAAGGGAAGTCAAAAAAAATACAAGTACAATAAAAATGCAGTAATCCGGAAAAATTTTCTCATCTATTTTGTATCATTTTGGCGACATGGCCGAGCGGTAAGGCGGGGGACTGCAAATCCTTTTTCCCCAGTTCAAATCTGGGTGTCGCCTGATCAACAAACAAAAAACTTCGAAATTTCTTCTTCTCTTCTGTTCTGCTGATATAACCCGCAGAATGATTACCCGCGAGAAGAAGAGGAAACAGACTGTTGATACTTTGTTTGATTCGAATAGTCAAATCAACCGGCAGAGGGGCTATCAAGACTTCACGACTCCCTTCTATCACTAAGGGAATGTCTAAAGAATCGATCTTGTCCATATTGGATCGATAATTGACTTTTATCGAAAAGAGGGCATTTTTTTGTTATTTTATTCGTATTCCGGCATGTTCCCACTTCCTTGGGATGTACTTATATCTTACTTGTGTTTAATCTGAAATCCGAATCCATCGGGGGTTGATTTCTCAATAGTGTTCAAACAGAATCCCTTTTTGTTTTGACTCTGCACCGTTGATTCCATTATTATTAGTGAGAAATAATGGAAAAATTCCTTTGTATTTATAGAGATAGGGGACATAATTCACATGGATATAGTAAGTCTCGCTTGGGCTGCTTTAATGGTAGTCTTTACATTTTCCCTTTCACTCGTAGTGTGGGGAAGAAGTGGGCTCTAAAAGTATTACTAATTGAGTTGAGGAATAAAAGCGTAGCTTTTGTTTTATAGATCATTCTCAAACTTGTTTTGAACTATTCAAAATAAAAAAATGTCTGAATTTATCCCATTGAACTCCAACTGAAGAATCTATGAGATGAAGCATACTCTTTGAATCAAAGAGATATTTCAGCGATTCCCCTCTTTGTCTATCGAAAAGAAAGGGATTCGGATGATTGGAAGGAATAGATGTAACAAATCGGGGTCTTTTGTGAATTTCAAACAAATATATGGAATTCATATACACATATATAAAGACAATTGTAGATTGATCTACAGAAACTTAATTTATTCTAAATTAAAAACTTTATAGGCTAAGAAATAGATATACACTAAGAGGTAGATAGTATGGTAGAAAGAAAGATTCATCTATTTCTTTTTTACCATACTATCAAATACAATATTGACGATTAAAGTCCGCTCATTTCATTTAAGTTAAGACACGAAATCGAATTTTCAAATTCAAATTCCATAGCATTAATCATTTTGACTAACGGTTTTTACGTAAATGATAAGTAGAAAGGCGGTAGGAACTAGAATGAATAGTGCAGTAGCAATAAATGCAAGAATATTTACTTCCATAATCTCATCGGTTTTTTTACTTCACAATAACTCGGGATTTAATCCCTTAGAGATGATAAACCTTTCGTCTGTAAATTCAATGAATGAATTACTTCTCAATGGTCCTGAATCAGATCAATAATATCACGAATAACAATATCTAATCTACCAAATAAATTTGTCGTCGAGACTTGAATAGTATAATATTATAACATAGGAAGTTATTTTCTCCATACCGAATCCAAATGGAATTTGGATTCCTGACCCAATCCATCCAAAATTCCTTCCAAAATTCCTTTATTTATCATCCGTTTGTTTTTTTCTATAACTTACCTTACGCCTTCCTTGTACAATGAATCATCTGATGAAGTATTATCAGATTGTCCTTTCACTTCGATTAGTCACCTAGTTACAAACTTAAAAAGAAAAGCGAAAAAAAAAAAAGACTTAAGTTCGAAACTCCCCTTTTTCTTTGGGAATGAAATTAGGTCCCCGACACCCTTTCATAGTTCATAGAAAGCATAGTTCATAGAAAGCATAGTTCATAGAAAGAAAAAAGTGAATTGATGCATTTTTGGATATTGGATCCATCGGGACTGGCGGGGCTCGAACCCGCAGCTTCCGCCTTGACAGGGCGGTGCTCTAACCAATTGAACTACAATCCCAGCGAAATAAGGGATCTAGAATAAAATGGAATTCTCTTTTATCTTCGTATGGGGTATTTATCAAATGGGTTATACCATCGCTTGGTAGATTGGCGAATTTTTGGGCCGAGCTGGATTTGAACCAGCGTAGACATATTGCCAACGAATTTACAGTCCGTCCCCATTAACCGCTCGGGCATCGACCCAGGAAGAATCCAATTTCGACTTATTGGTAATCCATGATCAACTTCCTTTCGTAGTACCCTACCCCCAGGGGAATTCGAATCCCCGCTGCCTCCTTGAAAGAGAGATGTCCTAAACCACTAGACGATGGGGGCCCACTTTCCCAACCGCCCTCATACTAGCATCATAGTATGCTCATTTTTCGAAATTGTCAATATAATGGAATGATTAGATCTAAGGAATCTTTCCGTTTTTCATAATTGTAATTGTATAGAATTTTCAGATTCGTTATTCCTATTCATGAATGGTTCCTTAAAATCCCCATTCGCGTAAGCAAGATCGAGAAGTTATCAAACAAAAATTCTGCCTTTTTCGAAGAAAAAAATGAAGGTAGTTCAAGGGGACAAGTAGAATCTCTGCATCACATTATTCTTATTCAATCAACTATGTTGCTGGAAATGTTTTTTATGTCGAATTGGTAAGTGTACATGTATATCATATATCAACGAAGTGCATTTTTTTTGACTAGGGATAAAAGAAATTAGGTGCTGGTTCGTTTTACGCTAGACTTGCTAGGAAAATCACTCTATTGGAAATCTATTGGCTTATTCAAAAATATGTGTCGCTACGAGTCTACCGGATATACGTCTAGCTAATAGCTAACCTAAATAATAAAATGCAATTGAAATATTCTATTCAAAAATAGTAATATATATAGATAAATAATTACTATAGCATAGAATAATAAAGAAAATAATACTAATAAATAATATGACATTCTATAGTAATATATTATTCTCTATTCTTTCTAATTCTCTAGTTCTATAGAATAGAGAATAGAATAATGCGTGTAGATAAAATAGCTACAACTACAACATAGTAATTCGTTCGAAAATGAAAGAAAATAAGCCCCTTTAACTCAGTGGTAGAGTAACGCCATGGTAAGGCGTAAGTCATCGGTTCAAATCCGATAAGGGGCTTTGGTTTTTTTCCTAATTTCTTTTGAGAAACAGTCATAGTATAGAGTTTTTTTGGAATAAAAAAAAGGAACTAACTGGATAATACGTTAGCATTATACTGAGCTATAGTATAGTAGTTCTGGTTCGAAAATGGAACGTTTGTTCAGTAAATTTGCATTATTCTGAATAATCCTAAGCCGCCCCTTAAATCATCCAAAATCTCTACCAATCAAATCCATTGGAAAGATTTGAAATCAACAAAAGAAAAAGTAAGTGGACCTGGCCCGTTTAATTATGACTATATCCGCTATTCTGATATTCAAATTCGATAGAGATGAAATTTGAATTGGACCAGCCCACTCCTCTTCTTTTTGAATTTCATTTCTTTGGTCTCCGAAAGAATTGGCCAATATTTCAGATTCCACTTTCTTGTTTTGTTGCTAGCTTTTCTCTAGGAATAAGGGTGGATTTCCTTCCTATAGAGATACAGAGAACCCTTTATTCAATTCAAAGTAACAAGATAAGAGCCATTTCCACCATCTTTTTTTGTTTTGCTTCCAGATCAATATGAATTTCTACTATATCTAAACTCTAAATAGATTTAGATGGATAGTTATCAGATCGCAGATTCATGGACCAAACATTTCTATATTGATGCATCCGGGATGTTACCAGAGTTTAATGGAGAATAGATGCGAGAAAGAGACTTTGATTTCCAGTCTTGTATTTGTCTATGGAATTGACCGAAAAAATAGCAAACCATCTCTCTATCTAAGAGATAAGACTCAATAGAAAATGTCTTTTTTGTTTTGACCGTAGGAAGATCGACACTCGGGTTTTCCAGTTATCTGCAAGAAAAGGAGATATAACAAAGAAGACAGTCCAAAAAAAAATGAAGAAATTGATTATGGAATTGGAATAGTTTAGTATACCTAGAAATTAGAACAATCTAGAAATAGCTTTCTTTTTCTCAATCTCACTAACAAGATCTAAGAATAACATTATTGAATCGAACAAGAGGGAGGTAGGTCTGCGGTCGATTAGTAGTGAGAGGAGGGTCGCTTGTTCCTTCAAAAGTGATTTGAAAAGATTCATCAATTGGATTGATCGGTCATAAGAAGACAATTCACGGTTCATATGCTTGGAAACAAAGAATAATCAAACGGAGTTCATAGATTTCCCTAGGTGAGTTTATGGGCCAATAACCAAATTTTTATCTTCGAAACCCCTTGGAAGGGGCAGTGCAAGAGAAATCATAGAGAAATGATCAAATCTTCCGACGCCCCGAAAATCCTACAAGGTGCTCGGAAATGGTCGAAGTAGTTGAATAGGAGGATCGCTATGACTATAGCCGTTGGTAAATTTCCCAAAGACGAAAAGGATTTATTTGATAGTATGGATGACTGGTTACGGAGGGACCGTTTCGTTTTTGTAGGCTGGTCCGGTCTATTGCTCTTCCCTTGTGCCTATTTCGCTTTGGGGGGTTGGTTCACGGGTACAACCTTTGTAACTTCGTGGTATACCCATGGGTTGGCCAGTTCCTATTTGGAAGGCTGTAATTTCTTAACGGCCGCAGTTTCGACTCCTGCTAATAGTTTAGCGCATTCTTTATTGTTACTATGGGGTCCTGAAGCACAAGGAGATTTTACTCGTTGGTGCCAGCTGGGCGGTCTGTGGACTTTTGTTGCTCTACACGGCGCTTTCGGACTAATAGGTTTCATGTTACGCCAATTCGAGCTTGCTCGGTCTGTTCAATTGCGACCTTATAATGCAATCGCATTCTCCGGCCCGATTGCTGTT